TTTTATTGTCTGAATAGTCAGGAGCTAAGACCATTCCAATGCTCCCTTCCGCCATGCATAAACTAAACCAACAATTAAGATAAGCACGAAAATTAAAGCTTCTATAAATACAGATACGCCCAATACATCAAAACTCATTGCCCATGGATAAAGAAAAACCGTTTCAACATCAAAAACAACAAAAACTAGAGCAAACATATAATAACGAATTCTAAATTGTAACCAAGCGTTGCCCATTGGTTCTATACCCGATTCATAACTAGAAAGTTTCTCCGGCCCTTTCCTAATCGGGGCTAAAATCCCAGAAATTAAAAATGCCAAAATAGGAATAAAACTTGATATTATTAGAAATGCCCAAAAAATATCATATTCGTAAAGCAAAAACATAGACGCACTCCTATGAACGTGGAAAGTATATCGGATTGGTTGATTCGAATTGAAGTTCTAAAGTCATTGATAACTAGTTAGTCAAAACAACAATTTATTTTGACCAAACCATCTAGTTTCCTTTGATTATTGCAGGGCATATCTCATTTCAAGATTTATCGACTGACTTGATCGGGATCCTATTTCCAGTCTACTTTATTTTTTTAGTTCAATTTTCTTTAATTGCTTTAGTTAGTATAACTCTAGATGTTATACTTAGACAAATTTTCTTGTTTTTGCCTAGGATTCTTCCTAAAGCCTAAAGAAAGCAAATAGAATTCTTATTTTGTGTTTAAAATTTTTGAATTTATTATTCTTTTGATATTCTTTTGATTATTTGAATTTTCTTTATAAAAATGCGAGTTCGGAATTTGGATTTTTTAGGAATAGAGTCGAAAGTTTTTTCTTAGTAATTTAGAATAGAACAAGTATTCAAATGTAAGAGAATGGGTAGGTATCTGGGGATTTCGAATATCTTAGTGTTGGTATATTCCGTTTATCAGATCTGGATGGGGTGGGGTTTTCTCTTGATTGAATACAGAAAAAGAAGACCACCCCCCCTTGTTTTGGTGTGCTTCGCCGGGTCTTGGTAAGGTATACCAAAGAAAAGGAGTATCGCTAGCTTAACCCCTTGATTGTGGGCAGAAAAATGCATATGGAATTTCCCTTCGACAATTAATGACGAAGGGTTGGTTTGTTTGGAAAAAGATCGATTCGATTCCTTGAAATATGATATGTTTTTTCGGTTTTCTGTTCTGCTTTAAATGATTCCCGTGAGTGAGTTTCTAGGACAAATTTTGTTTCGATGAACCAACCGGTCAGTTATAAGCAACAAACAAGAATGAAGAAATCAAAATTATACAATTTTTTATTTCAAATGAAAATTTGGAATTTTATTCATTTTTTTTATAGGGCTCTAGGGCTATACGGACTCGAACCGTAGACCTTCTCGGTAAAACAGATCAAACTTATTATTATCAAAATGATCTGAACTGTTTCAAAGACCCAACATGCATTTTTTTTTGCATTGGGCTCTTTCATTAACTGATAGAAATATCAGCCAATCTGCCATATTTTTTCTTGACAGAAAAATAAGATAAGGAGATGGCTCCATGTGCTCTGATTCATTATTTGGGATTCTAATTCAGAGCACTACCAAAGTGTTTCAAAGGTGAAGTTATTTTGACGTAGGTCTGCCTTTGGCCTAGAATTTTAAGTTAAATGAAGTCTCTATCGTTCGGCTTAAAAAATCCAATATGAAACTTCATACACCTTCAAGTTCATAGGACGAAAAGAGATTTTTTGAGGGCCTTATACTCATTATGCCTAGCATTGAATATACTGCTATTCACCTTATCAATATCTCAAGGCGGAGCCTGTTTGGTACCTACAAAGGGCACTCAAATAGGACCGAACCTCTCGTCAGGCTATTGTTCTCTTTTCTCTTAAAGTTATTATGGAGTAAGACATCGATTTCTCAATAAGATCCATTTTTTGGATTGTATGGTGGATTCCCCTGAAAAACATTGGCGCGCGTGTAAACGAGGTGCTCTACCAACTGAGCTATAGCCCTTAGTGCTTGTGATGCATATTTTATCATGTATATAATTTGTTGTCAAGATCAATATTCTATGATCCAACATCCGAAATTTTTGAGTGGTATTGGTTCGATTATTGTTGCTTATAAGGAATATGATATTTATAATCCATCGATAGGATGGGTTCCATTTGGTTCTCTTTAGGATAATAAGTGACCTACTTAACTCAGTGGTTAGAGTATCGCTTTCATACGGCGGGAGTCATTGGTTCAAATCCAATAGTAGGTAGAACTTATTAGATACCGGAGTCAACGGTATCTAATAAGTTTTTTGTCCCACCCTTATTTTTATAGATTTTTTATTTATTTCATTTTTGAATTGCGTTGTATCTAAATTGGATTCTGCTTGATTGGATTATGTCGAGTGAATCCAATCAAAATAGGGTTTAGAAACAGAACCTCTTTTGATTATTTGAACGCACCAACTAGTTATGAAATTGCATTGACAGCCTCGACTCTTGTCCTAGCTCGTCGAAG